ATTACAGGCCTCTTGAATCTTCTCCTTCCTATTTTGAATTATTATTTTTTATTGAATTTTTTATTTTCTGTGCATAAAATAAATCAGACTTCTTCTTTTTTACAAATTGATAGGAATTCTCTTGTTGAGACCCTATGAATCACCTGAAACCTCAGATTCATATTAGAACCACGATGATTTATTCTCAAGCTAAACTAAAAGGTTCTCTGAGTAAGAATCCTTTGATTGATCACTTTTTGAAAAATAGATGCAATGACTTGACTCAACAAAATCTATAGAAAGAGTTTTCTTTCGGTCAAAATCTGAAGAAGTTTCATTCATTTGATTTAGAAAATATCATTTCTAGTTAATATATTTCCATTTTTTTTTAGTGCGGTTACGAGGTCTGACTTAATAATAGGTATGAATCATAGTTCAATTTTTTCTTTTATTGGTCTTTTTTCGTGCTCCAGATATTAGAATAAATGTCTGACGAGGTAGAATTAATTATCTTGTTAGAGATAACAGACCTTTTCTATATATGATCCATAGGATCAATTATAACAAGTCACACACTCATTTTCCAAAAATACCGAAACAAAAAAAGTCCACGATCGAACTACCAAAATCTTTTATTTAGAAATAAAAATTTTCAGATTAGTAGTATCTGGCAAAATCTCATATCATACCTAATTCCTAGGAATCCCATCCAATAAAACAGAAGAGTTATAAATTTCCAAAATAATACATAAGAATACAGCAAATAGAGCCATTGCAACTCCCATAAGTGGTGTAGTACCCCAACCTGGAGCTACTTTACCATATTCTGAATTCAAGGGTTTCAATAAATTCCCTACAGTAGTTCGTTTTGGTCCAGATCTAGAACTATCTTCAAAAGTTTGCGTAGCCATAAATTCTATTTTATTAAATAATAATTGGTTAAGACCTGTTGACTTTGTATACTATTCTGTTGTATTTCTAAATAAATGATCTTTATAGTAGATCCATTCTGGAAATTATTAAAAAATGGAAACAGGAACTCTAGTCGCGATCTTTATATCTGGTTTACTTGTAAGCTTTACTGGGTACGCCTTATATACCGCTTTTGGGCAACCCTCTCAACAACTAAGAGATCCATTCGAAGAACATGGGGATTAGTTGAAGTAATTGAAGTAATGAGTTTCCCTTATTGGTAGACTCATTACTTCAATTAAATTGTTTCAAGATTTATTTCATTTTTTTATTTTAGTTGGAACCTTAGGTGGTTCTCGAAAAAAGATAGCGAAAAAGATTATCCCTAAAGTCGAGACTAAAAGGAATGTATAAACCAATGCTTCCATAGATTCGATTGTGATTTACAATTATAGCTTCCACACCTATTCATTTGAGATCATTTAATAAAATAAAGAAAAAGAATCAAAGAAAAGATGATGATTCAAATAAAGATTCCTTTTTCTTGTTTGTATCCCATAAAAAAAAAGAGGAAAGAAATATACCACAATAATGCTGTATCAGACAGTTTGTCTCTTTGTAGTTGGATCTCCAAGTTTTTGGAATGTTCCAAATTCCACTTGAGCATCCAAATCTGGATCAATACCAGCAAAAACATCTCTGAACAAGGTTCTAGCGCCATGCCAAATGTGTCCGAAAAAGAAAAGCAAGGCGAATGTAGCATGTCCAAAAGTAAACCAGCCCCTTGGACTACTACGAAAAACACCGTCAGATTTCAAAGTAGCTCGATCTAATTCAAAAATCTCACCTAATTGGGCGCGTCGAGCATATTTTTTAACAGTAGCAGGATCTGAATAACTTAATCCATTAAGTTCACCACCATAGAACTCAACAGTTACACCTACTTGTTCAACACTATATTTAGATTCTGCCCTTCTAAAAGGAACATCGGCTCTAACAATCCCGTCTTCATCTACCAAAACTACCGGAAATGTTTCAAAAAAGGTAGGCATACGACGTACAAAAAGTTCCCGACCTTCTTTATCTCTAAAAACGGGGTGTCCTAACCATCCAACCGCTATTCCATCTCCGTTATCCATTGAACCTGCTCTAAATAATCCCCCTTTTGCCGGATTATTACCAATGTAATCATAAAAAGCTAATTTCTCAGGAATTTTAGACCAAGCTTCTGATAAACTTAGATTTTCGCTTAGCCCGGCGCTAACTCTTCGAGATATTTCTTGTTGAAAGTATCCCTGATCCCATTGATAACGAGTAGGACCAAATAATTCAATTGGGGTAGTTGCTGAACCATACCACATAGTTCCTGCAACAACAAAAGCTGCAAAAAAGACAGCCGCAATACTACTGGAAAGTACAGTTTCAATATTCCCCATACGTAATCCTTTGTATAGACGTTGAGGCGGACGAACACTCAGATGGAATAAGCCTGCTAATATACCTAATGTACCCGCAGCAATATGATGAGAGGCTATTCCTCCTGGAACAAAAGGATCAAAACCTTCCACACCCCAAGCTGGATTGACAGCTTGTACTTTTCCAGTTAGTCCATAAGGATCGGACACCCATATTCCAGGACCATACAAACCTGTTACATGGAATGCGCCAAAACCAAAACAAGCTAGACCTGAAAGAAATAAATGAATTCCAAAAATCTTGGGCAAATCCAAGGAAGGTTTTCCTGTACGTTCATCACAAAATACTTCTAAGTCCCAATATACCCAATGCCAGATAGCTGCCAAGAAGCACAAACCAGAAAATACTATATGTGCCGCTGCAACACCTTCATAACTCCAAATACCTGGATTCGTTACAGTTCCTCCTGAAATATTCCAACCGCCCCACGAATTGGTTATTCCTAAACGAGTCATGAAAGGTATAACGAACATACCCTGTCTCCACATTGGATCAAGAACAGGATCAGAGGGATCAAAAACCGCTAATTCGTATAAAGCCATTGAACCAGCCCAACCAGCAACTAGAGCTGTGTGCATTATATGAACAGAAAGCAATCGACCGGGATCATTCAATACGACAGTATGAACACGATACCAAGGTAAACCCATGGAAATACCCCTTTATCAAAGAGAAATAGAAACTTGATTTTATCGCATTAAACTAAGAAGACTATATACTTTGTACCTAATACTGTGTACCTAAACTTTTTTTCAGTGGATTCTGTGGTTTATTTTTATTTCATCTTATTCAAAAGAAAAATAAGTAAACAACTCTGTTCGTAAGAACAAAGAGAAGCAGATCTATTCTATACCCGATAAGTACCAATACGCAACGGGAAGATTGCATTATTGGAGAATAAATGGATACTTTTTGATCATTCCAATGATCAATTCCTTGGTTACAGTTTTTTTGAATCCATTCTGGATTACTCTATCAAAAAACTATTCCATGTATCAAATAAAAGAAAAAGGAATGAAGACAAGAAATCATGGATTTTCACCTTTCTTTATTCAAGAATATATTCTTTATTAAAAAATATATGAATATGAAAAAGTAAAATAATGAGTATGAAATGAGTATAAAATTCGAATCAGAGTCAATCAAATAAGTATTTCAAAAAATTGTTTTTTTGTCATGTATCCATGGTGAATTACCGGTAGAAGGTTCTATCGGAACAATTATTAAAGGCACCTCGCTTTCAAAAAAAAAAAAGAAAAGGAAATGGGAGAGAAAATTACTTTGAAAAAATTAATCAATTATTTAGCAACAATTCAAAAAATAATTTTTTGAATTATTTTGCAAATCCAAGAGATTCTTATGGAAATTCTAATGGAAATCCACATTAAAATTATCCTTTTTCTTTGTTCTTTTCCATGGATTTTAGAGATTCTTATACAGAATGAGAATTTTGATACAATAAAGATGTTCACTCTGTTGAACATGATTATCAAAAGAAAGTTCTCTGATTTCATTAAATATGATTTTATGAAAAAAAAAAATAAGAAATAGAGAAATTGAAGAATGGGAAGAAGAGCAAGAATCGTGCTTGGGAATATTATAGTAGCAAAAACCATTGGAATCGATATTTAATATATTGGATAATTTGCTTTATTATTGATTGACCCTAGTCGGAAAAAAGAATAACTGAAAGGTTTGAAGATTTATGCCGATCGGAACACCAAAAGTGCCTGTAATTCGTTCTGAGAAGACAGTTTTCGTTACTTTATCTGAACTATTTCAGGAAAAAAGAATCCTTTTCTTTTTCTATGCAGAAATATAGAATTCCCTTTTGTGAATCAGTTTATTGCTCTCATACTATTAATGGATCTCGAAGATGAAAATAATATTTAGAAATTCTCGGAAGGAAGGGCACTATCAGCAATGGCCCTTTATGATACTATGCAAGTTTCAGGTTCTGACGTGTGTACAATGAATCTAGGATTAGTTGCATCAGCGGCATCTTTGATTCTGGTTGGAGGAGCAATTCCTAAACGGGTAGCATTCCCTCACGCTAGGGTTTTTATTCACCAACCTTCTACTGGTTATTTTTGTGGAACTGCAGAGAAAATCCTAATGGAAGCAGAAGAAATGTTTGAACTTTGTAACACAATTGCGAAAATTTATGCACAAAAAACTGGTCAATCTGTAAATATTATACAGAATGATCTGGAAAGAGATACTTTTATGTCCGCAACCGAAACTCAAGATTATCTGTCGATCGCATAGCAAATCAAAAAAGAAAATCCTTAGTGATCTAAGTTCTTTTTCTCAATTATTTCTTTTGAGTATTGAATTAAATAGAAATAATTGATAAAAATAATATTTGGTTAAGATCAATCTAAGCCAAACCATTTTATTCTATATTATAGATATACATAGAATATGCCAACTATTAAACAACTTCTTAGAAACAGAAGACAGCAAAAAAAAAATGTTAAGAAATCTCCCGCTCTTAAAGGATGTCCTCAGCGTCGAGGAACATGTACTAGGGTGTATGTGCGACTCGTTCAGATCATGAGTTCGAACAAATAAGAGAATTTTTCTAGTATCAACGACCAATACTGATAAATAGGATAGTAACAAAAAGGTATATAATATACCTATTAATTCTATAGAATCTCAAATTTATGGTTTTCATTGGTAAAAATCCAATCATTCTCGATTTGAAATAAGAATCAATTCTCCATTGGTAGCAAAAGGTTATCCATTAAGCGGAGGAAAGAGCATTATAGGAAGCATGCTCCTTTTTGAAAGAACGGACTCATAGGGTCAGCTACCTAGCCAACTTTTCTAATTAAATGCCGTCACTGTATGGATAACTCCTAGTGTGAAAAGGGCTATTACTTTCTAATTAATAGGTAGAGCCAAAGAATATGAACTATACAAGTTCATAAAATCGTTTGATTAAATGAAAAAAGAAGCTCCGGTGTATAGAGAGGACCTCACCGTTTGAGAGGTAACCATAGAAACGATGGAACCCACTATTTTTTTTTGAATATAGAAATTGAAGAATGGGAAGAAGAGCAAGAATCGTGGTTGGGAAGGTTATAGTAGCAAAAGCCATTGGAATCGATATTTGATATATTGGAGTAGTTCGTTTTGTTATTGATTGACCCTAGTCGGAAAAAAGAATAACTGAAAGAAATCTAATCCGTTAGTTATTTTATTCAATAAGATTGAATTTATTTCAATGAGCAGAGTGAGACGCGGATATATAGCTCGAAGACGTCGAAAAAAAAACCGTTCCCTTGTATCAGGTTTTAGAGGAGCTCATTCAAGACAGACTCGAATGATTATTCAACAGAAAATGAGAAGTTTATATTACTCTTATCGAGACAGAGGCAGGAAAAAGAGGTATTTTCGTCGTTTATGGATCACTAGAATAAATGCAGTAACTCGTGAAAACCAAATATTTGATAGTTATTGTAAGTTTATCCACAATCTGTATAAGAAACAATTTTTTCTAAATCGTAAGATACTTTCACAAATAGCTATATCAAATAAGATTGGTCTTTATAAGATTTCTGATAAAATCATTAAACCTAATAAGGTTTATGAATAGATACTAAAATAATCTTTTAGTAATCATTAAAACAGGATTTCCCGGAGAATGAACTCCAGGAAGGTATAGAAGAAAAAAAATTTAGATAAAGATTAATAGTAACAATTACGAAAATCTTTCAAGATTGTTTTTTCCTTTTTTTATAACACAAGAATCCAATCTGATTTCTAAGTGTTTTCAAACAAAATATTCACTATTTTAGCTTGAGTTCCAATTTGGAGTTTTGAGTCAATTGGGAAGTAGGCTTATGGATTTCTCGTTTTATAACGAGTAGTTCTTTATTTTTTTGATGAGTAGTTCCTGGTTCGCTTTTAGGACCAGGAGTTCCAGATTCAGTTTTAGGACCTGGAATTCCTGGTTCGGTTTTAGGACCTGGAGTTTTCGATTCAATTTTAGTACCTGGAGTTCCGGATCCAGTTTTAGAACGAGGAATTCCTCATTTGGTTTTAGGATAAGGACCAAGACCTGAAAATCTTGATTCAGTTTTAGGAACTCCTAATTCAGTTTTAGGAGGAGTTTTTCTGAATCTTTTTTTATTTTTTTTTTTCTTTTTATTCTCATTTTCACGACGACGTTTTAAGATCTGGCGCCAGCGTCTCCTAAAATGTCTCTCATTTTCAAGAAAAGGTAGTAAACATAAAATACGAGCTTTTTTTATAGCAGTAGTCATTAATCGTTGTTGTCTCAAGGTTATTTTAGTAACTCGTCTAGGTATTATTTTTCCTTGGAAACCAATAAATCGACTAATTAAACTTAAATTCTTATAATGAATTTGATTCCTTGATGGAATCAAAAAACGTTTATTACGGAAAAATTGTTTACGAAGACGAATACGGTATTTAGAAGAATATCTAGAATTTTTACTACGACGAAATTCAAATTCACGACGAACAGAAAGGTATTGACGAAGAGGAATATATTGATACATTTTCCGTAAACGAGATTTAGGAAAATGTTGTTTGAATTTATGAAAAGGGTTATTGAATTTACCAAGAGGTTGCTTGGGTTTATGAATACGAACAGGTTGCTTGGGTTTACCAATACGAAGACGTTGTTTAAATCTATTCATGGTTTATTCCTTATTTTTAAAATTCGAATTCTTGATTCATTTAAGATCCAACCAAAATAGGTTTTGATTCACATATCATTTGATTACTTCATTTATATAAATGGAATATCTAGACACATGATATAATCTCTAAACTAAAATGAGATTAAGTTTGATTCATAGATATTTTTTCCATTATATATAGAAAGAAATATGGCAAGTTCTTACTTTATTTATTTTATTACTTGCTTGCAAACATGATCTTTGTTTCCTTTGATCTATTTTTTTTTTTCTCTATGAGTCGTATGTTTGTTACAATAGCGACAAAATTTTCTCAATTCTAATAAATTGGGTGTATTGGAACGATTCTTTTGTGTAATATATCTAGAAATACCCATTGATTTTTTATTGACACTTCTTCGAACACAACTAGTACATTCCAAAAAAACTCTGACTCTTACATCTTTGCCTTTAGCCATGAACCTCCTTTATATCTTTTGATTGATTTCTTTGGTTTAACTTAACTTTCCTATTTTCGGTTTTTGAATCGAAAAATAAGAAAAAAATCAATAAGAATTCTTAACTAGTTTTTTTTTACATTTCAAAAGATTTTTTCGAAATTATCTATCTACATAATTAAAAATTGATTTTTTTAAGTTTTAAGTTAAGTAATAAAAAATAGAATAAAAATGAAGTAATACAATTTCTTTCTAACTATCAAGTTTTATTTTAAACCATCATACTTATTTCAGTCTCTTCTTTTCGACTATGATTTCGTCTAGCTTACGCTAGACTAATAAATTCCATTTTTTCCAAAATTCGGTTCAATCTTGAGCGGACTTACTGGATTCTGGATTTCTATTCACTGAATTTTGGATAAGCTTCTAGAAACTTTTTCTTTATATCATATCCCTTTTATCTATCCTAAAGATTTTAAAAAAGAATCGTCACATGGAATTCTATTCTCCTTCATTTTTTTCAAATATGAAAAATTAATAACTAAAATCAAAAAAAAGGAAATGATAAAGCATCTGGGAATAAACGATTTATTTCTATTAATAGACCTGCTAAAGAAAAAAACCATAGAGTACTTATTACAGGTGCCACAGAGAGATATGTTTTTATATCTTGCATTGCAAATTCTCTTTCTTTATTCTATTGGAATACATGTATGGTCAGATGCTTTAGTTCAAGAATTTTTTAACTTCGTTTTCTTTTTTTAGACACAAATCCTATCTAAAATAGTATGTATAATGAACCAATAGATAAGAATTTCCTGCCTCACCTAACAAACAAAAGAAAGAAGCCCTTTTTCTGAGCATTACTCCTCAAATATGAATTCTTCATTTATAGGTTAGATTGAATTTCAGATGTATACTATTCTTTTTTTATATTTTATATAAGAAATGACAAGAAACTTTGATATCAATAGAGAAAAAAATGATCATATATATAATATATGGAAAAGAAGACAAGGATTTTGTACAATGACACTGTACATCAAGTTCGAAAAGGGGTGTAGCGCAGCTTGGTAGCGCGTTTGTTTTGGGTACAAAATGTCACAGGTTCAAATCCTGTCATCCCTACCTATTACTTTTCCTATAGGAAATGAACAGGGATTTATTAAGGTCGTTAATTTGCGGATACTCTATGTATAAGAAATGTTTTAGGATAGAAATAGAAAAAGATCTTTTTTGTTTTACAAACGCTCTTAGTTCAGTTCGGTAGAACGCGGGTCTCCAAAACCCGATGTCGTAGGTTCAAATCCTACAGAGCGTGATTTTCTCTAAAAAAAAAACAAAGTGAAATTCAAACTGAAATTTGACCTTTCGATAGAAAGGTAGAAAAAGTCTGTAAAACAAAAAAAATTTTTGATTAAATCAAAGGTCTAACTGATCACCACGTCTGTATTGTAAATATGCAGTCACGAATAATCCTGCCAAAGTGATAGGAATGAGGCCTAAGACAATTCCAAATAGAGAAACTTCAATCATTTCCGTTTTAGTAGATGAAAAAAAGGTTAAGATCTATCTTTAAATATTAATCTGAATTATCCATGAATCTCAATGAAAAAAAAATAAAAAAAATAATTGGCAATTGTTGCGGAAAGAACCAGAGAATACCTGAAATCTTTAAGAAAGATTTTTCTGAATTTTTAATTCAATTCATTTCAAATAAGTTGTATCTTTCTTAAACCAATAAATAGAACTAAAGTTATAGTTAAAGCAGCCAGTAAAAAACTGAAATAACTAGTTATAGTAAGCATGAAAAGGCTCAATTCAATATGTTTTTTTACTACATATATTGATAAAGTACTTACCTAAGTTCTAAGATGGTAATTAAGAACTATAGAATAGAATCAATTCTATTCTATAAGTTCCAATGAAAAATTCACGATTCATTGATCATTTTAAAATACTATAAAAAAAGAATTGAGTGGCTCAATTAAAATTCTGAGCCAATAAATTCACTCTCAACTCAAATTTGAGAATTGAGGAAATTAATAGTAATTGATAGTATCAAAAAGCTGTCTTATAAAAATTATGTCATTTCATTTTAATTAATGATGATGAAATCCTATTTTCGTTTTAGGGAATTTTGGAATAAAAGAGTTGATTTGAAAAGAATTTCTATTTGGATCATTTCTTTTCTTTTTTGTGTAAAAAAATCAATTTGAAGATGAGTTATTTCTTTTATCTTCTTAGATTCTATATTCTATCAATTCATAGAATAAAGTTCTATTCCATACTTTTAGTTCGCTAAATAAAGAATCTTTCTGGTTGACCTAATTCAACAATGATTGATCACGAATAGAAATTGTTCCAAGGATGTTTTCTTTCTGTCCTATGCTTTCTTTATTTCATTTAGTATTATCTATATCTATCATTTTTTTTTATCAATTCTGTATTTAAGAAATTATTTTATTTAATAAAATATTTGTGTTTATTTTTGATTATTTTTTATTCTAATATACCAACAAA